CCCTTTTGGGAAGGTAGCAGCACAGAGGGGGGGGATTTCGAAGAATGAAATTCAAGGGTGCTGGGGAAGGTTGGAACAGAGGCATGTAAAAATAGCAAAGTTTAAGTAGTAGGCAGAGCTCTATACCTTCCATCAACCAACCTAGAGCTTATTGCGTATTCCGAAGAAAGACTTCTACTAGGGGATCAATTTTTCATCAATACGACTTGATCGGGCTTTCGCCCATTGTTCCACTAGCCCATCTTAATCATGATAGATGGTTAGCACCAGAGCAAGCACCAATAGTCGTTCTAGAACCATGGTTGTGGAAAGGATACGGTTCAGTACTGTTCCTCGCTTAGAATCTCTTCCAGCTGAGCTGCACTAATAAGAGGCTTACGTAAAAAAAATATAAAGAGAATTTGACTGACTACACACGAAAGCTTTTCCTTCTTCCTTTCCGGGGTCTCAACTTGACAAAATGTCGGCTAAAGCTATCGGGGGATTGACCGGCTCGACAAATCCCCTTAGAAGGGGCGAATCCACTGTCTTGAAGAAAATTGGAAGTAAGATTCTAGTAATAGATAGAATTATATATAAGCCTGCCCTCGAGTTAGATGCCTTGAAAGTGCCTATGAACTCATCCTAAGGCAAAAGCGGATCTTGAGATGGAAAGAGCGGATCGATCTCTAACAATCTCTATCGCGATCGCGACAGACTTTTCTCGCTAATGAATGCTATTGAGAACAACGCTTTCTCTGCAGTTGCTGTTGCTTTCTTTCCAATTTTGTTGAATGGAATCAGAGTTCAGGTGATGAAGGTGCTCCCTCATCATCAGGTCTGTTTCAAAGATCGATCTGAACATTTCTACTCTTCTCGCTACAGACTCTGATCGCTAATCCATTCCCGGTTCCAACTCCGGTGTAACTCATCACAAAATTGCGTGATATAAGATCCGGGGACAACTTCTACTATAACCAGGCTGGGAACTTTTTGTCTCAGACCTGACTTCCCGATCTCCCAAGAGAGATCGGACACTCAAATAGACTATATCAGAGAAAGCGCTAATCTCTTCTAAGCCCTTCGCCTGCTAAGAACTAGGGAAAGAGACAGCCTTTGATGAATGGCTTCTTCTTCTAGTCCTAGCCTTTTCGAGACTTTAGGCCCTGGGCCTGGTCTCGACTCCCCCTGGCTAAGTACTTTCAATCAAGTAGGCTAGCTGCTGAACGAAAACATTCCCTATCCTACACTCGCCTGCTTTAGTCTCTCTTTCCGGGAAGAGTTGTAGTCACTCAAGTTACAAACCTTCCAACATACTATTCTTATGAAGGGGATTGGTAGAACTTATATAGGCCTTTAGGACAGGACCGACTCTTAGCTCGTTGGAGTGCTATTTAAGATCTTGGCTTCCTAACAACTTAGAAAGGAAATACCCTACGTCTCTTGAAAGAAGAAATTCAATAGTTATGGAGATACTCACAAGAGAAAGCCATGCATACTAGGAAGAAGAACCTGTTAACGAAATAGAAATAAGAGAAAGCAAGTACACGATAGCTATAGATAGCTCTTCCATCACCCTCTCTAGCACCCTATAAGAAAGTCCTTTGCTCAAGCCTAAAGGGATCAAGGAAGTACGAGCTAGTAAGATGGTTAGACCCCCCGGGAAGAACCCAGAGAAAGTACCTCTACAACAATATCTATTGTCCATACAAGGACTTGAGCAGTTAAGCCCTTCCTAAGTCAAGCATAAATCAAGGACAATCAACAAAGAAAGAACAACGAAGTAGCAACTCTTCACTTCGGAGCAAACTCCCCGGGATAACGACCAAAAAGAAGGGCTGCTTTCACTCGGCAACACGAGTGAGAAGAACAAGGAAGGGGGAACTAGCAAGGAAGAAGGACAATGAATTTCCTGAAGTGAAGCAAGGATATTAAGTATATGTAATACAGTTATAAAAAAGTAGTACAGTTAGAAAGGAAAGAATGGATATTTTTAATAGAGATATCGCTTAACCTTTAACTAATACAGAAAGAGCTTAACTGATTGCTCGAAAGCCCTCCTTTCCCTTATAATAGAAATATAAACTTAACCAACTGCAACTGATTCACACGGGTCCCATTAGTACCCTACCAATTCAAACTTTAAGCACAAAGAGACCTGGAAGACAAACGAAAGACTGAAGGAAGAGGGTAACCTCTCGTTCTACAAAACCCCTACCGCTTGCATTGGTTAGTAGATCCCCGCATCATCGCTCGAGATCAGAGACCTGAATATTGATTTTAGTACGGCAAGCGGTAAACGTTCTACGCTAAGGCCGATTTCGCTACTTCAATTCCAGAGTATAGGCTACTCAATGAGAGGAGACCTGCATAACCTTGTAATTGCCAAACTATAGCTACTGTAACAGAAGTAGATAAGATAAAATAAGGATACCCGGGCATGAGAAAGTAAGACTGGGGAACAGACGTATAAATGGAACAGCCAGATAGCGGGAATTAAACCAATATTAAATAAGAACCAATAGCAGTTGTTGAAGCTTTAGCTCTAGATAGAGAGCCGGAAATAGGACCCTACAGGACCGGCGTCCTCATTTACATATCCTTAGCAGGAGGTTAAGATCAAGCACATCGTGACGGAACGGAATGATAAGTAGAATCGGCAGCGGAGGATATGAAATAGAAGCATTCCCGTCATCAGCATCAGAGTCATTAGTTTCTTAAGCACCAGGGCCCATAGTTGTTCCCCTTGAAGCAGCACATGTTGATTGAGATCGCGCTTCTTCCTAGAGGTAATTAAGAGGCAGGGGATTGAATTCCAGGAGCAAAAAGGGTGAAAGTCGTATCAATTCATCCTTGCTAGGCGGTACTTATCCCTCAATCGTTTATGCCAATGTTTCCGAGGAATTCAACCAAAAGGTCGAGACAATCAATTGAATCACTGAAATAGTCTAACTGAAGAGCTTATAGGCGGGAATGAAACAATTAGTCCCGTGGCGGAAGGAGAAAAAGCAAGGAAATAGGGAATTCTGTTGTCTATGAGGCTATCATTTTAACCACTCCTGAAATGAGTGGCCACTTAATGCACCCTTACATCTCTTGTAATGGGAGCGGAGCATTTCAAGATTCGTTTTTTAGCTTAGCCTTTCCTACGCCTATACACGTGCTTAGGCCACTTCAATTGGTCGGAGAAGGGTTGCCGCAGGTGAGCCAAATAAAGTAAAGGGGATGGCGATTCTTTATAAAGATGCTTTTCCGCGTCCTCGTTAGTCCGGGAGTAGCCCTTTCTTCGAGTATGGATGGTTTAGTACATTCATTCTGGAGCAACCAAGTGATGGTAACATAAAGGGGCCTGGGATTCAATAGAGTATAGGTTCGAGATCTGATCTTGGGAAAAGAAGTAGAGACATGCGGGGCGAAAGCGATCGATAGAAAGAACTCTTCATTAGAGCAAAGCCTTAATGCCGGACTTGGTAAACGAACAAAAACAACTATGAGGTCTCCGCTTGCTTGGATCAGGATGTAAGGCCTAGCCTGAGATACTTCCGACGCGCGGTTCAGCTAATACTCATTCAAAAAGGGAAACTTGCCTATAAAAGGACTTGAAGAGTGAGGGCTTTCTCGATTCTCGATTAAAGATAGAATGAGAAGTTGATCCCCGATTCCATTTCCTTAGGCAGGCTGAGGTCGATACTCTTTCGCGCTTGGTGGCATCTTTCTGTCATATCGTGAGGGCTTCGGGTTCATAATGTTCTCAATCAGAAATGAGACATGAGATGCAGTCACCCATGCCCATGAAGGTCAATAAGTAAAGTCGCTATCTCTGATTTCTCCGCTAAAGCGGCTGTTGTCTCTTTTCTAGTCTTCCCTGTTTGCTTGCCAGTCATAGCAATAGTAGAAACTTCTTCCCCTCGTCCGTCCCCTCGGTCACTCCGTTCCTGTCCCGATGATAGATAGAATATCATAAGATAACTACTGGAATCTTCAAACTTCAAATAGAAATATAAAAAGAGTTATTTTCCCGGGCTCGAAAAGTGAACCCCATGGTATGCCATGCGTTCTGCCAGAACTAAAGGAAAAGCCTCTTTTACGCGCACATAAGGAAAAATCCTAAATATGAAGGGGAGGGCCAACCTGTTATGGAAACTTTGACAAGCAGTCTACGGCACCTAAACAACCGCTAGTGACGATTCTTTCTCCTATGGTTTTAGTAGCACAAAATCCTCAACTATATTATACTACTACAAACATTTCAGTCCTCGAGGTGGCAGATCCTCGAGAACCGCTCACCCCTTCACTGGAAACGACTTATGCTACCCCACCCCAAGCATCGGTCGGGGCGACCATCGACATGGCAGGGAAATCTAGCGGAACGGCTATCCCACACTTGGCTAGGCCCATTCCATTGAGGCTTGATTATCTTTGCATCAATACCCTTCCCTTGTGCTACAGACAGCATCAGTCAATACCACCAGGTCAGGAAGAATTTCTCATTCGCAGCCACAGTCTCAACCGGACTCAGCCTGCTTTTTCGAAGCCATCCTTTTATATCTCCTACAGACCCAACCAGTTGAAGATTTTCTTCCTGCCCAGATCTCGATTATGGAACTTCTGTCCACTTCACAAGTCCATCGGGCTGCCATGCCAAAGGCTCTTCACCTTAGCTATGTGAGTGCGCGGTACAAAGGCCTACATTTGAGAGGCATTGCCTATAACACCTGACTTGATAGCGCAGGCACAAGACCTTTTGAATGCCCACTTTGAATGAATAGGAGGGAAGGGCCTATACAGATTCATCCTGTAAGGACGCCAGCACCTTTCAGCTTTCCTGTTTACCCAATCAACGCCCTCCTCCATCCATCTATTCCCCATCATAGCACTTGGAATGACTTCCACAGACCTCCATAACGGCACTCTTGCCGAGAAAGCCCTTCCACATCAAAGGAACTTAAGCTTTCACTAACCCCACAGGCCTTTTTTGCTATCACACGATAAAAATGCCTTATCGCCAATGATGCTAACCATACCTCACTTGTCTTAGCTGAGTTAATGCTTCAATTAAATCATACCTGCCCAGAAATGTATAAAAAACCCTAAACCAATTACAATCACGCCACCGGATGACCTAAAGATCGCGGGGTTACGCCTTAGGAACCGGAGAGGCATATGAATATCTTTCCTTTAGACATTTCATATATATTCTTTATAACCGAGAGAGAGGATACCTATGAATGAATGCTATTCCGCCGATCATCTGTCAAACCTCTCGCATTTAGGAAATGCTTTCCGGAAGGGTGCCCTACATTGGTTTAAACTCATTCCCAGCTGCATAGTGCCATCCTACCAGCGGCTCAGTCTCGCTGCCTTTCCTTTCTAGCTATCACTCTTTTTCCCCAGAAATACATCACCTTGGCGTTGAATAAAATGTCCCCGAGTCCATGTCGTGATAATAGAGCAAGGCCTGGATGTCCTTGTAGAAAGTCTAGCCCGAGTTCCCCAAACAAGCTAAGGTAACCCGCTAGGGCTCTGATCGTGACAAAAGTTCTGTTAGGTTCTTAGTAGCAGTCGGCGACCTTCTTGATTCTTTCTTTTACTTCACATAGCTTTTCGTCTCCTTGATAGCTGGCAGTTCTCCAAAAGTATGAAAAGCTGGAGGACTTTGTACCAGCCATTCCAGTGTGGTTGAATTTTGTTCAACAGCCCAAGGAATGTTCGCCCTTTTTGTTTTGTTATTTCCACTGCTTGAAGTGATTGTTACGACCACGAAGAAACGACGAATCCCAACTACGGATATATAAGAGCCAAAACTGCTAAGGGCATTCCATCCAGCGTAAGCATCTGGATAATCTGGAATGCGACGTGGCATACCCGAAAGCCCTAAGAAATGCATGGGAAAGAGGGTCGGATTAACCCCGAAAAAAGTGATCCAAAAATGGATTTGACCTAAAGTTTCAGGGTATGTCCGACCAAAGATTTTACCCACCCAATAGTGAAATCCTGCAAATAAAGCAAAAACGGCTCCCATAGAAAGTACATAATGGAAATGTGCAACCGCATAATAAGTATCATGTAGAGCAATGTCTAGCCCAGAATTTGCCGGGACTATTCCAGTGAGTCCTCCTATGGTGAACAAAAAGATGAACCCTACAGCAAATAACATGGGTGTTTTGTATTGTATCGAACCCCCCCACATGGTAGCGATCCAACTAAAGATTTTAATTCCAGTGGGGACAGCTATGATCATGGTAGCTGCGGTGAAGTAGGCACGGGTATCAACGTCTAAGCCCACAGTAAACATATGATGAGCCCAAACAAGAAATCCAAGAACACCTATACTGATCATGGCATAAACCATGCCTAGATACCCGAAGACCGGTTTTCCCGAAAAAGTCGAAACGATATGACTTATGATACCGGATCCAGGCAGAATGGGAATATACACCTCTGGATGACCGAAGAACCGAAAGAGATGCTGGTATAATATTGGGTCTCCCCCTCCTGCGGGATCAGAAAAGGTTGTATTAAAGTTTCGATCGGTTAATAACATGGTAATTGCCCCTGCCAGTACCGGAAGTGATAATAAAAGTGGGAATGCTGTTACTGGAACGGACCACACAAATAGGGGTGATCTATGCATAGTCATTCCAGGTCCACGCATGTTGGAGATAGTTGTTATAAAATTGATAGAACCTAAAATGGATGAAACACCAGATAGATGAAGACTAGAAATTGCTGAATCAACTGCTCCTCCAGAATGGCTGGTAATACCACTTAAGGGCGGATAGACCGTCCACCCAGTGCCGCTACCCACTTCTACTAAGGCTGAGCTTAATAGGAGCAAGAGACTTGGTGGCAACAACCAGAATGAAATATTATTTAATCGTGGAAATGCCATGTCAGGTGCACCTATCAGAATCGGAACAGACCAATTACCAGATCCACCTATCATCGCCGGCATAACCATAAAAAAGATCATTAAAAAAGCGTGAGCCGTTATTAAAACATTATAAAGTTGATGATTCCCACCAAGAATTTGATCGCCGGGTCGTGCTAATTCCATACGAATCAATACTGAGAAGCATGTGCCCATCACTCCAGCAATGGCACCGAAGATGAAATATAGAGTCCCTATATCCTTGTGGTTAGTGGAGAACAGCCATCGGACCGGATTTGTCATAAAATTTTTTTGATTTCGTTTCCTTCCTTATCAGAGAGGGGCCCCTTAGGGAGCGGGGCTTATTTCTTGAAAAAGGGGGAGTGAGAGGGGAAGGAAGAATGGAAAGGGGGGTGGGGAAGGTCCGGAAAGCCCTCACTTTATTGATGGGACATTTTGATCCCCTTTTCTTTCCTCCCCCCCCCGGTTCTGGTTCAGGAAAGGGTCAACGCAAGGATCTTACTTCGAAGCAATCTCTGGAGTTTTCCCTTATCCGAACGGGTCTTGCAAGAAAATAGGATTGAATATTGAGCTCCAAATATACGCTATTGGGATAGGATGGTTCCTACTAGCTCTCCCCCCTAAGAACC